ACCTCAGAAATGGAAGAAAGAGGGGAAAGTGAGGAAGAAACAGATGTAGAAATAGAAACGACTTCCGAAACGAAGGGGACTAAACAGGAACAAGAAGGATCCACCGAAGAAGACCCTTCTCTTTGTTCGGAAGAACAGGAGGATCCGGACAAACTAGATGAAACGGAAGAGATCCGAGTGAATGGAAAGGAAATACTTAAAGATGAGGAAGATAAAGACCTCTTTTGGTTTGAAAAACCTCTTGTAACTCTTCTTTTCGACTATAAGCGATGGAATCGTCCATTACGATATATAAAAAATGATCGATTTGAAAATGCTGTAAGCAATAAAATGTCACAATATTTCTTTCACACATGTCCAAGTGATGGAAAAAAAATCATATCTTTTACATATCCACCCAGTTTGTCGACTATTGAGGAAATAATACAAAAAAAGATGTCTTTATACACGACAGAAAAAGGATCCCCAGAGGACCTGTATAATAATTGGGTTTATACAAATAAAAAAAAAAAAAACAACTTGAGTAATGAGTTAATAAATCGAATAGAAGCTATAGAGAAGGGGTCTGTTTCAATAGATGTACTTGAAAAACGGATCCGATTGTGCCATGATGAGAATGAACAAAAATGCTTGCCTAAATGGTATGATCCGTTTTTCAACGGACCATATCGTGGAACAATTACAAAGGTTGATTCACAAAACAAAAAAGTAGTAAATTCAAAAGAAGAACATCTGTTTGAAGAGAAAATAAATACTTTTCATTTTAATAGAAAATTGTTATCAACAGACATTGATAATCCTTTTACCTCAATCGGTGAATTCGACGACGAATCGGCGTCTAGTTTTCATTTAAAAGAAATTTATTTAGATAACGAAGAAAAAAGTCTTGATTCAGAAAATAAAAAAAAAAACTTCAAACAACTCTTTGATGCAATTAAAAACGATTCAAATGATCAAGCGCTTAGAAAACATGAAATTGAGATAGAAAAAATGAACAAAAAACTTCCTCGGTGGTCATATAAATTGATCGATGATTTGGAACAACAGGAAGAAGAAAATCCGGAGGAATCACCGGGTAATCCTGGTATTCGTTCAAGAAAAGCTAAACGTGTAGTAATTTATACTGATAAAGATCAGAATATACATACCGATACTAGTACCGATAGTGATCAAGCAGAAGAAATAGCTTTGATACGTTACTCACAACAATCGGATTTTCGTCGTGATCTAATCAAAGGCTCGACGCGGGCTCAAAGGCGTAAAACCCTTATTTTGGAAATGTTTCAAGCAAACGCGCACTCCCCACTTTTTTTGGACAGACTTAATAAAACATCTTTTTCTTTTTATATCTCCAAAATGAGTATGGATAAAGGGCTGGAATTCAAAACCGCCAATTCAGAAAATGCTGAAAAAATGGAGGCAGCTATTAAAGAAAAAACAGATAAAAGTGATCGATTAGCAATAGCGGAAACTTGGGATTCTGTTACATTTGCTCAACCCATACGGGGTTGTATGTTAGTAGCCCAATCGATTGTTAGAAAATATATAATTTTGCCCACACTGATAATAGGTAAAAACCTCAGCCGTATCTTATTATGGCAATCACCAGAGTGGGACGAAGATTTTCAAGAATGGAAAAAAGAAATGCACATTAAATGCACCTATAATGGTGTTCAATTATCAGAAACAGAATTTCCCCAAGCCTGGTTGACAGATGGTATTCAGATAAAAATCCTGTTTCCTTTTTCACTAAAGCCTTGGCATAAATCTAAACAAACATCTCTTCAAGTGGATCCAATAAAAAAGAAAGTAAAAAAACAAAATTTTTGTTTTTTAACGGTATGGGGTCGCGAAACTGAACAACCCTTTGGCCCTCCCCGAAAAAACCCTCCTTTTTTTAAACCCATTTTAAAAGAATTAAAAAAAGAAATGAGAAATATATTTTTTATAGTCCCAAAAACATTAAAAAATAGAACAAAAGGATTTATGAAAGTTGAAAAAGAAAAGACAACATCGATTATCCAAATAGTTTTCTTTTTAAAAAGAAAAATGAAAGAATTTCTATTTGTATTTGTAAAAGTGAATCCTACTCCTTTAGTAGGATCACAGAAAATATATGAATCGAACGAAAATGAAAAGAATTCTATCCTAAGTAATAAGATTACCTATGAATCGAACATTCAAAAAAAATCGACGATAGATTTGACAAATTATTCATTGACAGAAAAAAAAATAAAAGATCTGTCCGATCATACAATCATAATCAGAAATCAAATCGAAAGAGTTGCAAAGGATAAAAAAAGAATATTTCTAATTTCAGATAGAAATCCTAGTCCTGACGAAACGGGTTGGTATGAAAAGGAGAAAGGGCGAGAATCCAAAAAAGGTATTTGGCAGATATTAAAAAAGATATTAAAAAAAAGAAGTACGAGATTAATACGCAAATGGTCTTATTTTTTGAAATCTTTGATTCAAAAAATATACATGGAAACTCTTCTATTTACCATTATTAGTACCAAAGACTATGCAAAACTTTTCATTGAATCGATAAAAAAATCTCTCAATAAACATATTTATAATGATGAAAAAGACAAAAGGGTAATTGATGAAACAAATCAAAACACAATTGAATTTATTTCAACTATAAATAGATCATTTTCTAATATTACCAATATTCTTAATAATAGTAATAAGAATTCGCTGACTTATTACGACTTATTTTCTTTATCTCAAGCATATGTATTTTTAAAATTATCACAAACTCAAGTTATTAACTTATATCGCTTGGGATCTTTACTTCAATATCACGGAGCATCCACTCTTATCAAGAAGAAAATAAAGGATTACTTAGGAAGCCAGGGAATATTTGATTTCAAATTAAAACAGAAGAAACTTCTGAATTCTGGAATAAATGACTGGAAAAATTGGTTAAGGAGTCATTATCAATATAATTTACCTAAGATTCGATGGTCGAGAATAGTACCACAAAAATGGCGAAATAGAATCAATCAACGTCGTACAATTAAAAAGAAAGGCTCCAAATTTTCGCATTCATATGCAAAAGAAAAAGACCAATTCATTTATTACAAAAAACAAAAGAATTTTAGAATAAATTCATTGACAAATCAAAAAGAAAAATTAAAAAAACATTACAGATATGATCTTTCATCATACAAATATCTTCATTATGAAGATGTGAATAACTCACCACCCATTTCTCGGTCTCCATTCCAAATAAGGGGAGGCCGAGAAATTCCGTATAATTACAATAATTACAACAGACCAAAATCCGAATCATTCTTTTATGTACCAGAAAAAATAGCCATTGATGATTATTTAATAATGGGAGAGTATGTTTTTAATACAGGTAAAAATCTGGATAGAAAATATTTGGATTGGGGAATTCTCAATTTGTGTCTTAAAAAAAATATCAATATTGAATACTGGACTCATATGGATACCAGGACCTTTAGTCAAGACACTAGGACTCGATCCAATGATTATCGAATTGTTGAGAACAAAAATCTTTTTTTTCTTAGGATTCATCAGGAAATCAACCCATCCAATCAAAAAAAAAACCTTTTTGATTGGATGGGAATGAATGAGGAAATGCTATATTATTCCATATCGAGTATCGAGCCTTGGTTCTTTCTAGAATTTGTACTACGATATGATACATATAAGATGAAACCTTGGATCATACCGATCAAATCACTTTTTTTTAATTTTTATGGGAAGGAAAGCATTAGTAAAAACATCAACGTAAATCGAAAGGTAAATCATGATACGTCATCTAATTTTAAAAAGCACCCTGGATTCAAAAATATAAATCAAGAAGAAAAAGAGGGGCAGGGACAAGAAGCTCTTCGATCAAATGCACAAAACCAACAAAAATCTTTTATTGAAAAGGATTACACAGAATCAGACATTCAAAAGCCTAGAAAGAAAGCTCAATCCAAAAATAATAAGGAAACGGGACTCGACTCTTTTTTGAAAAAATATTTGCTTTTTCAATTAAGATGGAATAACTCTTTGAATCAAAAAGTTATTGACAATATCAAAGTGTATTCTCTCCTGCTTAGATTAAAAAATCCAAGAGAAATTGCTATATCCTCTATTCAAAGAGGAGAAATGCGCCTGGATGTAATGCTTTTTCAAAAGGATCTAACCCTTACAGGATTGATAAAGGGGGGACTTTTGGTTATCGAACCAATTCGTCTATATCTAAAATGGGATTTCCTATTTTTTATGTATCAAATTGTAGGTATTTCATTGGTTCATAAGGATAAACAGCAAATTAAAACAAGATATCGAATAAAAGAATATGTTGATAAGATTGATTTCGATGGATCCATTTTACCATACGGAAAAACTCTTGTGAATGGGCACGAAAAGTATTATGATTTGCTTGTTCCTGAACATATTCTATCTCCTAGGCGTCGTAGAGAATTACGAATTCTAATGAGTTTTAATTCAGGAAAGGGGAATGTTATGGGTAGGGGTCCATTCATTTTGAATGGGAAAAGCGTAAGGGATTGTGAACAATTTTTTTATGAAGACCAATATCTTGATACAGATACAAATAAATTCATTCAATTCAAATTATTTCTTTGGCCCAATTATCGATTAGAAGAATTGGCTTGTATGAATCGCTATTGGTTTAATAGTAATAATGGAAGTCGTTTCAGTATGTTAAGGATACGTATGTATCCACGACACAGAATTTTGTAATTGATGGTCAATTTTCTATATATTCATCACTATATCCAGTATAGAAAGGCATGAAGATGTATACACACATATTGTGTTAGATGTCATTCTAAAACAAAAACTGCTTCAATGACGTGCTAATTAAATATAGAATAGAAAAGAATTGGCGAAATCCTCTTAATTAAGTCAATTCTCTGTTTCACAGGTTCTAAAAAAAGGCAATCCCCCTATTCGAATTTTGTTGGGATTGAAATTCCATTTGTTAATTAAATTTTTATTTTCTAGAAAACAAAGTAAAATCTATCTATTTGTGTACCCCAAACCCAAAAACGACTATTATTCTTGATCGGTAAAATCCATATATATTTGTGGAAAAAAGAAATTCTTTTCTTTTTTTATTTTATGGTAAAAAATTCATTCATCTCAGCTATTCCGCAAGAAGAAAAAGAAAAAAACAAAGGATCTACCGAATTTCAAATATTGAATTTCACTAAAAGGATACGTAGACTTACTTCACATTTGGAATTGCACAAAAAAGATTATTTATCTCAGAGGGGGCTTCGGAAGATTTTAGGAAAACGTCAACGGCTACTGACCTATTTGTCAAATAAAAATAGAGTACGTTATAAAGAATTAATTGGTCAACTGGATATTCGGGAACCAAAAACTCGTTAATTTGAATTTGAAGATTCGCTCGCATTTTTTGGTTTCTAAAATGAGATCTTTCATTTTGATGAACTTTGTTTCGTTTTCAGAAATTTGTAGAATAATGAATCGGGAAAAAACATATGACTGTACCGGCTACAAGAAAAGATCTGATGATAGTCAATATGGGTCCGCACCACCCATCAATGCACGGTGTTCTTCGGCTCATCGTCACTCTAGATGGTGAAGATGTTATTGACTGTGAACCCGTATTGGGTTATTTACACAGAGGGATGGAAAAAATTGCGGAAAATCGAACAATTATACAATATTTACCTTATGTAACCCGTTGGGATTATTTAGCTACTATGTTCACAGAGGCAATAACGGTAAATGCACCAGAGCAGTTGGGAAATATTCAAGTACCTAAAAGAGCTAGCTATATCAGAGTAATTATGCTGGAGCTGAGTCGTATAGCTTCTCATTTATTATGGCTTGGACCTTTTATGGCGGATATCGGTGCACAAACTCCTTTTTTCTACATTTTTAGAGAGAGGGAATTACTGTATGATCTATTTGAAGCTGCCACAGGTATGCGAATGATGCATAATTACTTCCGTATCGGGGGGGTAGCTACCGATCTGCCTTATGGTTGGATAGATAAATGTTTTGATTTCTGTGATTATTTTTTAACAGGAGTGGTGGAATATCAAAAGCTTATCACGCAGAATCCCATTTTTTTGGAACGAGTTGAAGGGATAGGCATTATTGGTGGAGAAGAAGCAATAAATTGGGGTTTATCAGGGCCGATGTTACGAGCTTCCGGCATCCAATGGGATCTTCGTAAAGTTGATCATTATGAGTGTTATGATGAATTCAATTGGGAAGTCCAATGGCAAAAAGAGGGGGATTCATTATCTCGTTATTTAGTACGAATCGGTGAAATGACGGAGTCCATAAAAATTATTCAACAGGCTCTAGAAGGAATCCCAGGGGGGCCCTATGAGAATTTGGAAGTACGGCGCTTTGATAAAACAAAAGATTCCGAATGGAATGATTTTGAATATCGATTCATTAGTAAAAAGCCTTCCCCCTCTTTTGAATTGTCTAAACAAGAACTTTATGTAAGAGTGGAAGCCCCAAAGGGAGAATTGGGAATTTTTTTGATAGGGGATAATAGTGTTTTTCCCTGGAGATGGAAAATCCGTCCGCCCGGTTTCATTAATTTGCAAATTCTTCCTCAGCTGGTTAAAAGAATGAAATTGGCCGATATCATGACGATACTAGGTAGTATAGATATTATTATGGGGGAAGTTGACCGTTGAAATGATAATTGATACGACAAAAGTACAAGCTATCAATTCTTTTTCCAGATCGGAATCTTTAAAGGAGGTCATAGGGCTCATATGGATGCTTGTCCCTATTTTGATTCTTGTATTGGCAATAACAATAGGAGTACTCGTGATCGTGTGGCTAGAAAGACAAATCTCCGCGGGGATACAACAACGTATTGGTCCTGAATATGCCGGTCCCCTGGGAATTCTTCAAGCTATAGCGGACGGAACTAAACTACTTTTCAAAGAGGATATCCTCCCATCTAGGGGGGATATTCGTTTATTCAGCGTTGGGCCATCTATAGCTGTCATATCCATAATACTAAGTTATTCAGTAATTCCTTTTAGTTATCACCTTGTTCTAGCCGATCTTGGTATAGGTGTTTTTTTATGGATTGCCGTTTCCAGTATAGCTCCTATTGGGCTTCTTATGTCAGGATATGGATCAAATAATAAGTATTCCTTTTCAGGTGGTCTACGAGCTGCTGCTCAATCAATTAGTTATGAAATACCATTAACTCTATGCGTATTATCAATATCTCTACGTGTGATTCGTTGGAACATACATCAACCTTTATTTCCTTTCTTTATTTCTAGGAAATAAATGGAATGTATTGAATAAATATCTTTATTTTTTTATTCAGCATTAGGGTTGATGAATTAAACCCGATAGTTATATGAGTGAAACAAAACGGCTTATAAATTAGCAGTAATAGGATTAATTCTCATTCCCTATGTACAGGAGTAAAATTAAAGTACACATAAGCAGTATAAATGGGTTACCCCAAGGTTGGTTGATTAATCATCATGCCTTGAAGCGGGTACAAAAAAAGAAAAACTGTATCAAGTTTTTACAATTTTTCTGTATTACTATACAGGGACAGGTAATCGGTTAAAAATGGGTGGACAGTTAGGAACACCAAGATACGCAAAGGATTAGTAATGGAGATAATATAAGGTATCCAAAGAAGTATTTTTAGATAAAAGGAATCATAATGAGGACTTTAAGTTGGTAGAAATGACCAAGCAGTACTTCCCCCCGATTCCGATCCAGAGTATGTTCCTATCCACTGATGAAAGAAATGACTATCAGGAACGAAGTAATACCTTATTTCATTTTCTTTTAGAGGAAAAACAACCCTTCTGAGAAAGAAGAAAAGGAACGAAATAAATGGAAAAAATGGAATACAATAAAAAAAATAAATCTTTTTTTTTTATTTTCACTTTTTCTTTTCCTCGTATAATTCATACAGATATGATTATTATCATGATTCATGGAACTGGTGCAGTGTCTAATGATTTTTCGTAATATAAAGAAATAAGTCAAAATATTTATTGATGCAAGGCATATACTATCGAAAGATTCAGTTATTACTGAAACAAAGATAAATGGATAATTAAAAAAAATATTAAATATTATGAAATAAGATATGAGATCAATTCAGAAGCATTATTATTAATATAGCAAACAGAATTTCATTGGTCTAATTTAATTAGGAACTTTACGATACATTTTTATTCTATCTAATCGACAAAAGCATGCGCAGGTAACGCCGAATTAGATTTATTTGCGACCATTGAGGAGCCGTATGAGGCGCGGGTCTCATGTACGGTTCTGTACTAGCGATGGGAGAGCAGTAATGTTATCATCGACTATGATTATCTAACAGTTCAAGTACAATTGATATTGTTGAAGTACAATCAAAATATGGAATTTTGGGATGGAATCTTTGGCGTCAACCCGTAGGGTTTATAGTTTTTCTAATTTCATCCCTAGCAGAATGTGAAAGATTGCCCTTTGATTTACCAGAGGCAGAAGAAGAATTAGTTGCAGGTTATCAAACCGAATACTCAGGTATCAAATTTGGTTTATTTTATGTTGCTTCTTACCTAAATCTACTAGTTTCTTCATTATTTGTAACAGTTCTGTACTTTGGGGGGTGGAATCTTTCTATTCCGTACACATCCTTTTTTGGACTTTTTGGAATAAATCAAACCAGCGGAGTTTTTGGAACAACAATGGGTATGTTTATTACACTAGCCAAAACTTATTTATTCCTCTTCATTTCGGTTGCAACAAGATGGACTTTGCCTAGAATGAGAATGGATCAACTATTAAATCTCGGATGGAAATTTCTTTTGCCTATTTCTCTAGGTAATTTTTTATTGACAACTTCTTTCCAACTCCTTTCGCTGTAACAAAATAGTAAGTTGTTCAGAGAGTTAGAAACCCTCTCAAGAGAAAGAAATGGAAAAATATCATGAATATCGGCGAAGATGTTACCTATGATAACTGGGTTCATGAATTATGGTCAACAAACAGTACGAGCCGCAAGATACATTGGTCAGAGTTTCACGATTACCTTATCCCACACGAATCGGTTACCTGTAACTATTCAATATCCTTATCAAAAATCAATCACATCAGAGCGTTTCCGCGGCCGAATCCACTTTGAATTTGATAAATGTATTGCTTGTGAAGTATGTGTTCGTGTATGTCCCATAGATCTACCTGTTGTAGATTGGAAATTAGAAACGGATATTCGAAAGAAAAGGTTGCTTAATTATAGTATTGATTTTGGAATATGTATATTTTGTGGTAATTGCGTCGAGTATTGTCCCACAAACTGTTTATCAATGACTGAAGAGTATGAACTTTCTACTTATGATCGTCACGAATTGAACTATAATCAAATTGCTTTGGGTCGCTTACCAATATCAGTAATTGGAGACTATACAATTCAAATAAACAATTATGAATTGGACTCATATAAAAAAACGACAGGCAAACCTCTAGATTCAGAAAAGATTACCAATTAATTACTAAGACTCCGTTTGTTTTGATGGAAAAAAAAGGGGGGGGGGGGGGGTTCTTTTTGGATGGTTAAGCAATAACCACAAAAATCTGTATTTTTCATTTTTATTTATTTATTGATTTTATGATAATTGTGACTTGAATCTAGAATAGGTTCGTATATCTGCGACAATTTCGAAATTTACAAACCATCCCGAACTACCCTTTCAGACAAGAAAGCGGGATTGGTGCATGAATGTGTCTGCATGAATTCACATCGCATTAAGATTTCATTAAGAACGTATTACATAGAATAATAAAAAAGGGCAATCTCCTTTTCCTGAATCAATCATTAGGATCATGAAATATTTCTACTTTTTATTCTTTATTCTATTTCACATAATGGGTTTACCTGGACCAATACACGATATTCTTTTAGTATTTTTGGGGTCGGGTATTGTATTAGGAAGTCTAGGAGTAATATTACTTACCAATACAATCTATTCTGCTTTTTCTTTGGGTTTAGTTCTTGTTTGTATATCCTTATTTTATATTCTATCTAATTCCTATTTTGTAGCCGCCGCGCAGCTCCTTATTTACGTGGGAGCCATAAATGTTTTAATAATATTTGCTGTGATGTTTATGAAAGGTTCAGAATATTCCAAAGATTTTTCTATTTGGACTGTTGGGGATAGGGTTACTTCATTAGTTTGTACAAGTATCTTTTTTTCATTAATTACTACTATCTTGGATACGTCATGGTACGGTATTATTTGGACTACAAGATCAAACCAGATTATGGAGCAAGACCTTTTAAGTAACGTTCAACAAATTGGAATTCATTTAGTAACCGATTTTATTCTTCCATTTGAACTTATTTCAATAGTTCTTTTAGTTGCTTTGATAGGTGCAATTGCTATGGCTCGTCAGTAATGAACATTACATTTTATTTTTTTCTAAGAAAAAAGACAAATATTTGTCTTTTTTTATAGAAAAAAATTTCTCTCAGCCCTTTTTCACACCGTTTCTATATTTTTTTCACATTGTTTCCATATAGAAAGTGGAAATTTTCGTTCTATCCATTACCAATATTTTTCTGTCCCATACCTTTTATACGCGAGTTGAATCAACCAAATCGGTGAAATTGTTATTCATATTGAAATGAATCGAGATTGATGAGGAGTTGGTTAATGATGCTCGAGCATGTACTTTTTTTGAGTGCCTATTTATTTTCTATCGGTATTTTTGGATTGATTACAAGTCGAAACATGGTTAGAGCACTTATGTGCCTTGAGCTTATTCTGAATGCGGTTAATCTAAATCTTGTAACATTTTCTCATTTATTTGATAGTCGTCAATTAAAGGGCGACATTTTTTCTATTTTTGTTATAACTATTGCAGCTGCTGAAGCAGCTATTGGACTGGCCATTGTTTCATCAATCCATCGTAACAGAAAATCAACTCGTATCAATCAATCCAATTTGTTAAATAAATAGTCATAATAATCGAAATAAAGAGAAATATTAATCTATCCTATCTATAGATAAAAAATTTTATAATTCAACAACTTCAGTTAGTATGTACATGTATCAGTCATATGATCATGTTTCCTAAAACGTAGGAAATCAAAGTATCTTGGACCTTTCTCATGAGCAGATTTAGAAGTCGATTGAATATGAAAAAAAAAAAAGATTCTGATACTTTACTGATTCGTTTGGTATCTACAATAAATGATTTTTTTATTAATGATATACCAAATCGAAAATTGAAAACGCTCAAAAACTCAATAGACCCAATGTCGCACTCAGTAAAAATTTATGATACATGTATAGGATGTACTCAATGTGTACGAGCCTGCCCCACGGATGTGTTGGAAATGATACCTTGGGACGGATGTAAAGCTAAGCAAATAGCTTCGGCTCCAAGAACAGAGGACTGTGTAGGTTGTAAAAGATGCGAATCCGCCTGTCCAACGGATTTCTTGAGCGTTCGAGTTTATTTATGGCATGAAACAACTCGCAGCATGGGTCTAGCTTATTGATACGTTTTAAAAAAATTCGACTTGAATCCATTTGATTCCTCTTTACCGAGAAAAATCCGCACTCGATTTTTTTTGTCGAGTGCGGATTTTTTTGGACAAAACCTATCTTGTCTTTACTACGAGTAATTTTCCTTGGTTAACAATAATTGTTGTTTTTCCGATATTCGCGGGTTTATTCATTTTCTTTCTGCCACATAGAGGGAATAAAGTGGTACGGTGGTATACGATTTCTATATGTTTATTAGAACTCCTTCTAACAACCTATGTTTTTTGTTATCATTTCAAATTGGACGATCCGTTAATTCAATTGGAGGAGAATTATAAATGGATAACCATTTTTGATTTTCACTGGAAACTGGGAGTTGATGGGCTTTCCATAGGACCCATTTTACTGACAGGATTCATCACTACTTTAGCTACCTTAGCGGCCTGGCCAGTTACTCGATATTCGCGATTGTTCTATTTCCTGATGTTGGCAATGTACAGCGGTCAAATAGGCTCATTTTCTTCTCGAGACCTTTTACTTTTTTTCCTAATGTGGGAGTTAGAATTAATTCCTGTTTACCTTCTTTTATCTATGTGGGGGGGGGGGAAACGCCTTTACTCAGCTACAAAGTTTATTTTGTACACAGCAGGAGGTTCCATTTTTCTTTTAATAGGAGTTCTGGGTATGGGCTTATATGGTTCCAATGAACCAACATTAAATTTGGAAACATTAGCTAATCAATCATATCCCCTAGCATTGGAAATAATATTCTATATTGGCTTTCTTATTGCTTATGCTGTCAAATTACCAATTATACCTCTGCATACATGGTTACCGGATACCCATGGAGAAGCACATTACAGTACATGTATGCTTCTAGCTGGAATCTTATTAAAAATGGGAGCATATGGGCTGATTCGGATCAATATGGAATTATTGCCTCATGCCCATTCTATATTTTCTCCTTGGTTGATTCTAGTAGGGGCTATTCAAATAATCTATGCAGCTTCAACCTCGCTTGGTCAACGCAATTTAAAAAGGAGAATAGCTTATTCTTCTATATCTCACATGGGTTTCACAATTATTGGAATTGGTTCTATAACTGATACGGGACTTAATGGAGCCCTTTTACAAATAATTTCTCATGGATTTATTGGTGCTGCACTTTTTTTCTTGGCAGGAACAAGTTACGATAGAATACGTCTTGTTTATCTCGACGAAATGGGGGGAATAGCTATCCCAATGCCTAAAATATTTACCATGTTCAGTAGTTTTTCAATGGCTTCTCTTGCATTGCCAGGAATGAGTGGTTTTGTTGCGGAGTTGGTAATATTTTTTGGAATAATTACCAGCCCACAATATCTTTTAATCCCCAAAATTGTAATTACTTTTGTAGTGGCTATTGGAATGATATTAACTCCTATTTATTCATTATCTATGTTACGGCAGATGTTCTATGGATACAAGCTATTCAATTGCAAAAAGTCTCATTTTTTCGATTCTGGACCACGAGAACTTTTTATTTCAATCTGTATCCTTTTACCTGTAATAGGTATTGGTATTTATCCAGATTTTGTTCTCTCGTTATCAGTTGACACGGTAGAAACAATTTTATCTAATTATTTTTAATTAATTAAAAATAAAATATTAAATATTATAAAAATCTAAATAAATGAAAAAAAAAAAAAGTTTTCATGAATAATATGTAAAATGAAGTAAAAAAAAAACTCCTGTGATATTTAAAAGGAATTGCCGTAAATAAAAAAATGAAAAGAAAAAAACATCATGAATTAAAATAAAATCAAATACATCGGAATTTTTTGAGAACCATTAAATTCGAATTTAATGGTTCTCAAAAACTCGCAAAACTTTCGTTATATATGATATGGAACAGTGTTCTTATGTATTTATCAAGTCATTTTTTTCTTTAATTAGAGGTGAATGCACCATAACTATGCAGTCCTATTCCTAATAGATTTACTCCGAAATAACATATCCAAATAATAAGAAATCCAATCGAAGCTACAATCGCTGAATGCATATCCTGCAAACGTTGATTTGTTCTCGTATGTAAATAAATAGCGAATATGGTCCAAGTAATAAATGCCCAGGTTTCCTTGGGGTCCCAATTCCAATAAGATCCCCACGCCTCGTTCGCCCATACTGCTCCTGATAGAATACCTATGGTTAACAAAGTAAATCCTAGATTAATAATCCGATAACTCCAATGATCCAACTGTTGAGTCAATTGATATTTATGATAATTTTTAAATGAAAGAAAAGAAGTGTTTTGTAAAAAACTTTTTTTCTTTTTAAAAGGACGTACTTCGCTAAGTAAAAATGACTCAATTAAAAAAGAAAATGGATTCATTTTCTCCAAGATTTCTATGTTTTTTCGAAATGTAATAACTAAAAGAGATACTGATAATAAGGATCCGCACAAAAGGGCTCCATAACTTAATAACATCATACTTACGTGCATCATTAGCCATTGAGATTGTAGAGCGGGTACTAGTATTGCGGGTCGATGCATTTCATTTAAAATACCTGAAGTTGCAAAGGCTTGGCAAAAAATAGCACTTGGAGCCGTAATTGTGCTTAAATCATTTTGATGGTTCCATATTTTGGAAAACATATGAATAGTGGAGAAACCCCATGAAAGGAACATTAATGATTCATATAAATTACTTAACGGTAAATGTCTTGAATAAACCCAACGAGTAATTAATAAACCTGTTATGCAAAAAGAGGTAGTTATTATGCCCTTTTCTAACGAGTTACATAGTCCTATGATTCCAGGAACTAATAATTTTATTAAATGAACCGAAATCACAATGGAAATAATCGAAAAAGAGATGTGAGTTAATACATGTTCTAAAGCTATAGATATCATATAATAATGATTATATTCATTAATGTAATTCAATAAATAAAAAATACTTTCTTAGAATCAAATTAGGATAGAAGAAAAAAATGCAAAATCGAATTTTCTATAGGATCTAATCTATTGTGCTCTCTTTTTTTTTTTTTATTAGGGGGGTGCCGCCACTCGGACTCGAACCGAGATGCTCTAGCACTGCTTCCTAAGAGCAGCGTGTCTACCAATTTCACCATAGCGGCTTGGTCAAAATTATAATAGCACATATTCGATTTAATTGTCTAGATTGATGGAATCAATGCAATTTATTTTTGTAAACATTTGAATTGATGAATCCAACAAATTTTCAAATATAAATTTGAACGTTGAATAATACTTACCTTAGCTTTTGTATGGTCTTATGTTAAAAACGAAAGAAAAAGGAGTGGAGTATTTCACATATCATAAGTTAACCCGTTCCGGTTAGACTGAGATTATTACGACACCCTTCTCCTTATTGAATCGAATTAAGAATTTTTTTTTCTGTTTCTGTTTTTTATGCCTTAATTCTTATTTTATTTATCTCTTTCATAAACAAATACAAAATGGAAAAAGAAAGACAGATTCTTTTTTAATGAAAAAAAAAAGAGTTTCAACCTGATATGATTTCAATCCTAGCGTACTTATACAACCTTTTAGAACCTTTAGATTAGAGTATTTAAAATATGAAATTTATCTCTAAGAAAATAGACATATATCCCCCTATGTACATATATAGATTATAGGTAGATAAATAGGAATAGAATCCATATTGATCTATTTATAGATCAATATGGAGATTCCATCTAGATCCATAAAAAACAGAAAAAAATAAAACTTTTTTAAAAAGAGATAATACTTTTTCTAAAACCCCGTTAGACAGATAAATTTTCATTCTACATATAAAAATACCCCGGAAAATCCCGTTTATATGGATTGAAAGTTGGAATTAATGTAAATTATTCATTTTATTTATAATAAGTCGTCGACTTTCTAATTCATAGAGTAAGATTTATTGCTTATTTTTTTGTAACACAAAAAAACTCTTTGAACGTCCAGTAGAAATGGATTTAGCTAAGGAAAAAGCCCTTTTTGCCTCCCAATATCCCCGTTTTTTCCAAATATTTCTACGAATACGTTTTTTTGATATAGAAGTACGTTTCTTTGGAACCGCCATTTCAAAGATGTTAGTTTTTTTTCTTTTATAGTTATATGTGAAAGACATGTATTATTCAAAAAGGATTCTTTTTCTATTGATCATCTATATTTATTCCATACTGAATACTTCGTTCGTTTATATCTTAAAGATAGGCGCATATTCGAATAGAATATTCTTAAGAAAAAAAGAAATAGAAGAAAAGGGTATGTTTATTTATTTAATAGAATGCAATCTTTTTCACATCTCTATTATATGGAATAATGCGAAAAGAAAGAAAAATTCGTATTCATTGGTACCTTGATATCTTTATATGGGTCCATGTCTATGGGATCCATTTAATTGAAGTGCAACCAATTCCCCTTTCTTATAAATAGAAAGAAAAAGATTCTAATTAATGTCTTAGTTGATTCCTATACTGTTGCCTTATATTTTTTAAGATAGAAAGGTTTAGATTACGATAAGAACCCTTACCTATACTAAATGAAGAAAACGATAATAAAACACTTTTCTATTAATTGATCATTCTCGAGGATAAAGTACTTTTAGTCTAATTAGAATGAAATAAGACTAGAAATTCATTTCTTAAAGAATACATTTTCTTTTTGAAAAAGTAATTTTAATAAAAATACATCTTAGTTCTATCTAAAATTATGAATACACTAGTCATAAGATTTCAAAAAAAAAAGAAAACACAGGTTTCTTTGATTAGGATAAAAAAAGCCAATCAATTAGTTTTACAATAAATTATGACTATGAATAAAATATGATTAAATTGCGCCATCTTGGGTAGAGTCGAGCTTTTGTTGGATATCATGTCCCCGAATCATTCCCTTTTATGTTATTTTTTTCTTACTATAAATATAAAGAAAAGATATAAATCGGCATCTAACTAATAAACTAAGAGAATAGACGAGCGATTGAAAATTTCATACTCTCTCTTATTATATTATTTTTTTAATTAATATAATATTATAATTATGAAATAATAATAATTAACCCCATTTTTCAAATTAAAAAAATAACCAAGCAACGCGATTCCTCTATTTGTTTCTTTTTTTTTTATCTCACTATAGATGGATTCTATAGATTGATTCTTTTTATTTAATTCTTTTTATTTAATTATTGTTACTATTGTAAATGTAAAGATAAGAGCTGGTGAGTCAGAAGCAATTAATAAGAAAAAAAAAATTGGATTTTCCTATGGAACGTACATACCCATATGCGTGGATCATACCTTTTATTCCACTCCCGGTTACTGTGTTAGTAGGATTAGGACTTCTATTTGTTCCGAATGCAACAAAAAATCTTCGCCGTATGTGGGCTTTTATTAGTGTTTTATTATTAAGCATAGCTTTACTTTTTTCGATCGATATATCCATTCAACAAATAAGGGGCAGCTCCGTTTGTCAATATGTATGGTCTTGGACCATAAATAATGATTTTTCTTTGGAGTTTGGCTACTTGATTGATTCGCTTACTTCTATTATGTTAATACTAATCACTACTGTTGGAATCATGGTTCTGATTTATAGTGATAATTACATGTCTCATGATCAAGGATATTTGAGATTTTTTGCGTATCTGAATTTTTTCAATGCTTCCATGCTTGGATTAGTTACTAGTTCCAATTTAATACAAATTTATATTTTTTGGGAACTTGTAGGAATGTGCTCTTATTTACTAATAGGTTTTTGGTTCACACGACCCATTGCAGCAAATGCTTGTCAAAAAGCCTTTGTAACTAATCGTGTAGGGGATTTTGGTTTATTATTAGGAATCTTAGGACTTTATTGGATAACGGGCAGTTTTGAATTTCGGGATTTATTCAAAATTTTCAATATCTTGGTCCATAATAATACAATAAATCTTTTTTTTGCAGCTCTGTGTGCCTCTCTATTATTTCTTGGTGCAATTGCGAAATCTGCACAATTCCCTCTTCATGTATGGTTGCCTGATGCAATGGAAGGTCCTACGCCTATCTCCGCTCTTATACATGCTGCGACTATGGTCGCAGCGGGAATTTTTCTTGTTGCTCGACTTTTTCCTCTTTTTATCGACTTACCATACATAATGTATTTGATTTCTTTGATAGGCATAATCACAGTATTATTAGGAGCTACTTTAGCTCTTGCGCAAAGAGACATTAAGAGAAGTTTGGCCTATTCGACAATGTCACAATTGGGTTATATTATGCTAGCTATGGGGATAGGTTCTTATCGAGCTGCTTTATTTCATTTGATTACTCATGCCTATTCGAAAGCATTATTGTTTTTGGGATCCGGATCCATTATTCATTCTATGGAACCCATAGTTGGATATTCGCCAGACAAAAGTCAGAACATGGTTCTTATGGGTGGTTTAACAAAATATGTGCCAATTACAAAAACCACTTTTTTATTAGGTACACTCTCTCTTTGTGGTATTCCACCTCTTGCTTGTTTTTGGTCGAAAGATGAAATTCTTAATGATAGCTGGTTATATTCACCAATTTTTGCGATAATAGCTTATTCCACAGCTGGTTTAACCGCATTTTATATGTTTCGAGTATATTTACTTACTTTTGATGGACATTTGCGCATTCATTTTACAAATTTGAATGGAGCTAAAAGCCATTCACTCTATTCAATATCTATATGGGGAAAAAAAGAATCAAACTTGAATAATCAAAATTGTTTTTTATCAGAAATCAACAAAAATGATGAAAAGGTTTTCTTTTTTTCAAAAAAAACATACAAAATAGGTAATTATGCGAAAAACATAATGTTCTCTTTTAGTATTTATTTTGGTAATGAAATTATTTTTCCATATCCACATGAATCGGACAGTACCATGTTATTATCAATATATGTATTGGGTCTGTTTACTTTGTTCGTTGGATTCATAGGAATTCCTTTGGATCAAGGAATCATTTATTTTGATATATTATCAAAATGGTTAACTCCATCAATAAACCTTTTGCATCAAAATTCACATTATTCTGTGGATTGGTATGAGTTTGTGATAAATGCCATTTTTTCAGTTAGTATAGCATTGTTTGGAATATTCATAGCGTCTTTTTTATATGGGTCTGTTTTTTCATCTTTTCGAAGTTTGGACTTAATTAATTCATTTGAAACAAAAGGCCAAAAAAGCATTTTTTTAGACCGAATTCTAAATGTAATATACAATTGGTCATATAATCGTGGTTATATAGACAACTTTTTCACACTCTATTTAACTAGAAATATAAGGAAGTTGTCCGAACTAACCCATTCTTTTGACAAACGGCTGATTGATGGAATTACCAACGGGGTTGGTGTTGCGAGTTTTTTTGTGGGAGAGGGAATAAAATACGTAGGAGGGGGGCGAATTTCTTCTTACTTGTTTGTGTATTTATCTTATGTATCAATCTTTTTAGTAGGAATTTACTACTTTTTTGTTTTGTGAATCAACCTTTGTAATTGTTCCACGATATGGTCCGTTGAAAAACGGATCATACCATTTAGGCAAGCATTTTTGTTCATTCTCATCATGGCACAATCGGATCCGTTTTTCAAGTACATCTATTGAAACAGACCCCTTCTCTATAGCTTCTATTCGATTTATTAACTCATTACTCAAGTTGTTTTTTTTTTTTTTATTTGTATAAACCCAATTATTATACAGGTCCTCTGGGGATCCTTTTTCTGTCGTGTATAAAGACATCTTTTTTTGTATTATTTCCTCAATAGTCGACAAACTGGGTGGATATGTAAAAGATATGATTTTTTTTCCATCACTTGGACATGTGTGAAAGAAATATTGTGACATTTTATTGCTTACAGCATTTTCAAATCGATCATTTTTTATATATCGTAATGGACGATTCCATCGCTTATAGTCGAAAAGAAGAGTTACAAGAGGTTTTTCAAACCAAAAGAGGTCTTTATCTTCCTCATCTTTAAGTATTTCCTTTCCATTCACTCGGATCTCTTCCGTTTCATCTAGTTTGTCCGGATCCTCCTGTTCTTCCGAACAAAGAGAAGGGTCTTCTTCGGTGGATCCTTCTTGTTCCTGTTTAGTCCCCTTCGTTTCGGAAGTCGTTTCTATTTCTACATCTGTTTCTTCCTCACTTTCCCCTCTTTCTTCCATTTCTGAGGTTTCTTTCAGTTTCTTAGTAACAATAGGCGATGGCATTCTGCCTAAATAGTAGACAGAGGTGATAAATAAGAGAATACTAAAGATTCGAGCCATAGAATTTCTCAATTCTGACACAAGGTACTTATTAGATCGAATAAGTACATTAGATTGAATAGAATGATTTTGCCGTATCCAGGATAATACCAATCCAACCCATTTCATGAATAAAATGTGACCAATTAACCAACCAACAAAACTACTTGTTACAAATAAGATCTTATTGTTGCATCGAAACAGATAAATGTTGACTAATCTGGCTAACGTTGAGCTTGGTAAA